ATGATTTCTTCTTCATATAGATAGATATAGGATCTATAGGGCAATTACTTAGAAGTACATTTTGTGCAACAGCCCTTCCTATCTGATAGAAAAGGATCCCATGATCCTGAACCGATCTGACCTCGGATCGCAAATCCCAAGTTTGTCTATGAAGAGCTGATCTAATTGTATTAGTTTCTATAATTGATTTCTTCTGTGTAATACTAATTGATAGGGCCTCGTTGATAAGTGCTACAAGATCTCGTGCATTGGAACCCGCGGTTATGGACCCGAATCCGTTAGTATGGAACATTTTCTTTTCCAAGTGAAATCCCCTAGTATATGAAAGAATTAAAAAGTGCTTTCGTTGTTGTGGAATAAGAAGCCTTCGTATCTTAATGCATGTATTTGATTTATTCGGAGCTATTAGAGCGGGATCCACTTTTTTGGGAATATGAGTCGAAGCAATAACAAGAATATTTCTAGTGGAACATCTTTCACAATCCCTGGAGAGATAGTTCACTAATAGACCGAGGGATAAGTAATTCGACTCATTCACATACAGATCATGAATGTTTGGAATCCATATTATGCAAGGAGACATTGCTTTTGCTAATTCGAATTGAGGGGTGATATCAAATCGGTCTATTTTCGACGTCGACGTCATAGTCATATACGTCATATACATAGTTAGCACATTCGTCATAGTTAGCAGCTCCGTCTCAAGGTCATTATCAATATTGTCACTATCATCAATATCGTCACTATCATCAATATCGTCACTATCATCAATATCGATATCATCAATATCAATAAGATAACCTTTAGGCTTGTCATCCGGGAACTTGTTCGGAAATACCGTAATGAAAGGAACATAAGAGTTTGTCGCTAGGTATTTGACCAAATATGATCGTCCAGTTCCTATAGAACCTATCACTAAAATACCCCTAGAAGGAGATAGGGCTAAGCGGAGCGAAAAGGGTTTTCCATGAGATGGGAAATGAAAACTATTAGCCCCACACGAGGTTTGTGAATAAGTGATTGTCTGATAATGAGCAAGGAATATCCGTCTTTCTGCTAAACAGGATCTATTGAACTCATAATTCATTAGATACTTTTTATGAATGTCAACTAAGTATCCTAAGTAAATTGATCCCGGTTGCTCAATCATTTGATAACCAGAGTCATTCTTTGATAAATGATCACTATGAGTCAGACTCAATAGAATTTTATCAATTCTTTTTTCTGTTGTTAAGGTGGAGAACTGAACCAAGAATTCTCTTTCTTCATCATCAATCGAATCACTGTTCGCGACCCAGGATTCTATTTTATCATCAATCCAATCACCGTTCACGTTTTTTCTTTTTCTTATCAATGCATAGATCTCTTTACTTGTACGACTTAGATGTCTCGTATTTCTCGAAAAAGTGATTCGATTGATGGAATTTGGTATGATACTTATGAGATCAATGAGATTGATATTCAAAAACCAGAAGGAATTCAGTTCCGATGTAGGATACCCATCCAGAAGTTTTTGCAACTCAATTATGTATGATGGAATCATCAAAGATTTGATCTTTTCTAACTCTGTCTGTAACTCACTAAAGGCTTGGGAAACAAAGAAAAAAAGATGTATATGAACAAGATATCCGGCAACAAGAAGAAAGAAAAGGATTGAATAGAGGAACTCCCGAGCATTTGTTGATCTCAGATGTGTCCATATCAATGGAACGGGTGACTCATTATTTCGATGAATCGTTTCTTCGGACAGAAGAAGATTCTGTAACTGTAAACACTTACTCGAAATCTCACTTATCTGAGTCCATTGTGAAAGAATCGCCCACCATTTTTTCTGAGTAATTGTCCATGATATATCTGATCCATGCATAATATCATGAAAAATGGATACAAATTTTTGACTGCTACTTAGTATTAGTATCGACAATGAGTCTGAAAAAGCATCTAAAAGGGTGAAATTTAGATATTTGCACCCTGTCGAAGTAAGGAACCATGGCATATATGTTTGGAACAGATTCCATTTTGAGAGAAGAGCACTATCTCGTTGAAAGGTTCTATACATCTGCTGTTTCTCAACGCATTTCTTTAGACAAAGACTCCGTTTTTTCCTCTTTCCGGATGGTAAATATTTCTCAGAACCTGGAGTGTGAATCAAACCCATGTTTGAATTGAAACTGAGATACTGATGCGAGTTCTTCCCTTCTGAATCAGATAGATTCATATCTGAAAAAGGCTGACAAGAAGTTCTTTCAAAATTGACTATTTGTTCCTCTGTTAGAGGTGTTGCAGAAATGTCTGCGATCGAGTAAATAGCTCTACGAACGAATGGATCGGGTCGAATTGGAAAATGGAAAGATTTGTACAAGTTATACGTTTCGTCACCACTTTTTTGAAAATCGTTAGATATGAATATGTCAGATACCTGTGAATCGATTGGTAAAATAGCCTCTCTCTCCAAAAAAATATGTTTTTTTTTACCTTTGCCGACGCACAAAGAAAATATTTTGTTGCGAATGAACAAGATATTGAGGAATTGTCCATACGTAAGATCATAATTATTGATACGGGTCTTTTTCACATAAAAAGGGAATCCTTTGTTACAATAGAACCAGAAGTGATGTGGATTATTCAAGAATCGAAGTCGATTTGCTTTATAAAAAGAAGATATCAATGAACTTCTATGAAATGGTTTCACGGGATTCAGCCAATTGTCTCGATCGTGGGATATCATTGAGAAATAGGAATCCGTGTTATCAAAGGATTTTCTGCGATTATTTCTAGTATGGAATGAGTCAATCATCCACTTTGGTATCTTATTGAACAAAAATGGTAATATTGTTCTTCCATTGATCAAGAATTTCGGTCTTTGGGAAGTATCATGATCATCCAATAAGAAGGGTTTCAATTTATTCAAATGAACGATTTGAACACCTATTGATTCTAACAACTGATTGCAGAGTTGATCGTTTGTACCTTTCAATTCATAGATGTGGATCTCGGACCTATGAATGGGGATATTTCCAATACTCACAAAGAAAAAAGGAAGTGTCTTGGACAAAAAGAAACGAAGTGGCTTAGACAAAAAGAGAAGTGCCTTGGACAAAAAGAAACGAAGTGACTTAGACAAATCTTGTTTGTCGATAGCCTTGGACCAATCAATCGAATATTGATTAATACGTAATCGATCAAACACTACTTGAAAACGGTTCCTCTGTTCAGAAACGAAATGTTCCAAATGTTCCTGGAAATTATTGCTCCCATTGGACCATTTGTATCTATATGCATCAGGATCCCGATTCATGGATCTCTCAGTTCGAGAAAAAAGAGGATCAAACCATTTCTTCTGACTCTTTTTCAAATTCGATAAATGTTGGTTGATCGTATATTTCATTATAGTTATATGATTCAGAGTATCATTTCCTATTTGATCCTTTTGAATTCCATATTCGTAGTTGCGATCGGATCTATTCATTAAAAAGAATCGGTTCAATACATTTCTTATGTACCCATAATATTGGATTTGAATCAGATTTCGGATCAATCTATATTTATTGACTGCTTCCATTATGTTGTTGCTAGCAAATACCACTATTTTGATTTTTTGATCTTCCAAATAATTCCCGCAGTAGATCCGGACCGATTTTTTTCTGATCCTTCGATAAAAAGATTCATTCTCTTCATAAAAAAGAGGAGGTAGAACCAATAAAGATTTCTTTTTCGATTCAGATTTCTTTTTCGATTCATCTCTGGAGTCGAATACCCTATTCAAGAATTTTTTTTGATCCAATCCGTAGGAATCAATAGAAAAGGCAAATCCCCTATGATACACCAGATCCGGCTCGGTTATTGATAGAGTGAATAGATCCGCCATTTCTTGAAATCTCTCTTCTGATTCAAAATCGTGGCGTAACGTGTATCCCCCATTGTTCCGGTCATAGAATAGATGAAATAAATCCAAAAATGGATTTTTGTTCAAGAATGAAATCTTATTGGAACTGTCCATATCCGGTTCATCCTTCGGAACAACCATATCACATCCCGGATCTGATGAAATAGGATGAATTGAGACGGTATTTTGTAAATACGTAATTATCTTGAATATATCAACCATTTCTTTATTTTCTGATCGCCTGGAAGGGACAAAAGAAACATCTTGTTTTTTCTTCAAAAATTTCTGATCTCTTGTGGACCTCTCAGTAGGATTCGAACCCAGATGAAGTTCTGACCATTTGTCAGAGAAAAAAGAACGAATTGATCTTGTAGGATTCCCAAGAAATTCTTCGATTTCTTCCGGAAGCAGCTGAATCTCTGTTTGATCGATCAATTTGTGATATTCTGAATCCTCATTTCTAATTCTAATGGAATCAAAACAATCTCTGGATTGATCAGAAGATCCTTTCAATTGGCTAGAATCCGTTACTTGAACGAAAATAGATCCTGTGGAATCATATTGAATATTTGACGATACATTCCGTACCTTGCTAAAAAACCGATCCTTGTTTACCAACCACACATTGTCTAACCAAATCAAATTCTCTCTCGATACGTTCCTCAAAAAATCCGATTCGTGCCGATTCTTCCCCCAACTAACGAAGAGATCTTGGCGGAATTGCCACATATGAAATTGAGCACAATTTTGCAAAGAAATACCCCACTTGTTTCTCGAGAAGAGAAAGAGATGGGAAACATGCTCAATATCATTTGATTGAATAGTTGCCTCAGCTCCTTGTTGTTTGAAGAAACCCTCCCCTTCAATTGGTCTTTTTTCACGAAAAGCAGACATGAGATAACAAATCAAGTCTTTCCCTAAGATTTCGAATAGCTGTCCCGAATTCAAGTTGATTATGTTTCGCTTCTTCTTCTTCCTCGGAGAAAGACGATCAAACAATTCCAAATCAGGGTCCTTGCGGATCGGATCATCCGTATAGGATAAAAAAAGAAACTCCAGATATTTGCTATCCTTCTCTTTGAATGAGATCTCAATTCCAGCTACGGTTTCATTA